CTGAATAGGTTTCGGAGCTTAACTTAAGTAAGTCTTCAGTACGCTTTTAGTATCCGGATCGATAGAGACTGATCCCTTTCTACATACATAGCCCCACCCCACCAGATACATACTTTTTCTCCTTTCTCCCATAAAGCTTCCTTTCCTGAATCTTAGCTCTTATCTTTCTTATTTATTCTGACTACTATCACTTTATAAACCGGGCCTGGATAATGAAACCTTAACGTATCTGGGTAGTACGCCTGGAACAAGAAGGTTCGTCGTACAATTTCGGCGATTACAAAAATAAAGGAGTATATCCCTCTCCCTTAGTGTCTTTCCACTTCCGTCGTTCAGGAACAAACACTTCGCCTAATTCTTTTGAATCCCGGCCCGCTTTTTCCCCACTAACTAATTACGTTACGACCACTGAACAAACTTGGTTGACGAACATAGTTTATGCGCCGCTAATGTAGCGGCTTGTCGAGCATTTGACAAACTCACACCATCCATTTCAAATGGGATTTGTCCTGTGGACACACGAGCAATCCAACCCGTAGGATTTCCTTTTTCCTCTTCCCATTCTGACTTCTGTAGGTTTCCCGGTAATAGGGAGATCTGCGAGAACTCTTACCCATATCTTACCATTTCTTCGGAATTGTCCGCTCATAGTACGATGGAATTGCCCAATTATAGCTCGACGCGCTGCTTCAATGGCTCGATATGAAAGACGACCAGCTCTACAACTTTTAGTGCCATATCTTCCAAAACCAAGTCGTGTACCGTCCGGTTTGCAACCCCTACTACATCTGCCTTTACGATATTTACTATATTTCGTACGTTTCAGATATAGCACGTCCCCTTTCTTTTTGACTATATGAAATCCACACTTTGACACCTGAGATTCCGTAACGAGTAGATACTTCCGCAGGAGCATAATCTATTTTCTGGTTAAATACATTACTAGATGTTTTTCCATACTTTCCGCATTCAGTTCTAGCTATTTCTGCACCTTCTGATCGACCTGAACAACATATACGGATCCCCTCCACCCCTTTTTTCATTACTAATCGAATATCCTTCACTATTTGACTAAAAATGGAGCGAAATGATCTTGTTTTGTTCCTCGGTTGAAAAGAGATATCTTGAGCAATCGGAGAAGCACTTTGATAAACAGATTTGATCTTGACCGACTCAATTAAGGTATTAGTCTTTGTTCTATTAGACAACAAAGATCGCATTTTTTTCACTTCGTTCAAATAAAAGTTGTACCCGTACGGAATTCTTCTGTTTCTCAGTATGATCTCTATCATCATCTCTATTCCCTTTATCAATTCTCCTATCCCACCTAGGTCTATGAATTTATCTATCAATTCCATTACCTTATCCTTAGCCATGAGGTTCCAACATTTTTTCCTGAATTTTCGTAGGAGTTGTTCCCGGGCATACTCAAAAAAAAGGTTATTATACACCCCAACCCCGTCCCTTGGAAAGAAAAAGGTAGCACCGAAGAAAGGAAAGAGCGAGATGGTGGTTTTTGTTGTTCCCGCGAAGCGAGGATGATTCGACCAGCGAATGAAGTGGGTCAACTTTTTGTCTTCGGCCAAAAACTTTTTCTCGCTGGTCGAGCTTTCGACAAAAAAAGCGAAACGTATTCTCTTATCTAAGCTTCTTCCCTGTGCGTTAGCTCCCCCCATGGTAGATGGTTCAACCACGCCCGGTTCCACGAAATGATTGAGAACTACGACGGGGTCGAAATGCATTTGGTTCTTTGTCTTCAATAAGTATTGCATGACCGAATAATTCAAGGAAGGGCGCACCGCAGGGAGGGTCCTTTTAAGTGGATGACTCGTCGGGCTGTCGGAGGGGGACTTCTTTGACTTCTTTGAGAAAAAGAACTTGAATAACTTCGTTTTTCTGAAGGAGTCGTCATTTAGGAGGGCTATGTCATTTACAAGCCCGGCGTATTTCGGATGCTTGAAGGCCCCGCTGACCCGAAGTGATTTAGAAAGATTCTTCTTTATCGATGGTGATCGGTCATGGTATCCATAGCGTTGCTTCTTTTTCGGCCAAATCCTTATTTCGTTTTGCTTCTCCCGGTCGTCGAGCCTGATCGACTCGACTCTTTTCCCTGCCCCCCGGCCTCTCACTTCGTTTCGTTCTTCTTCTGTACCGTCGCTTGAATGAAGACACCCGATCGGCCCGACTTTACCAAATGCCCACCACTGGCCCTTCCCCTTTCCGGGTCTGGATTTTTCGCGTCGTTTCTGTCGTCGTGGTCGACGGGGAAGAAAGAAATGAATGAATGTTCTTTTGGGAAAATGTAGAATAATACACCTACCGAGACGAAAGCCAAAGGTGAGTCTAGTAGGTGGACGTATCGAACCGAAATAAGATCTAAGATTGACATCTTGATACACTGATTTACCATAATAATAAATAGAGTCAATGCGGACTCCGCCGTGGGAAGAGCCGCTTCTTTCTTGCTTGATAGGGGGGCTTCCATTCACCAGCGCAGACTAAAAGTGCTCTCCGAACCGTGCTGGATAGTCACCCATCACACGGCTCTCAAACCCAACCTGTGGTGGATCCCGGGTGACAAAGTAAAAGCCTTTGATCCTTTGCCCCATACTTTGAGATGCTCCTCCCCGCCGATCAAGCAGCGACGCTGCTCTTAGCTTTAAGCCGCTATCGTTCGGTTCGGATAAGTCAAGTCCCTTCGGTCAGTTCGCTCAGGTGATCCTCCCTTATCTTCCCTAACGTTCAGAGTTGTTCTGGTTTGAGAAAGGAGCACCGGCCGAGCGCCCTGAATGAATAAGAAATTGACAGCAGAGGTAATTGCAGATTCTTATTCGAACGAGTTGAAGCTAACAACATGTCGATTACACACCGGGGGTTGGTAAGAACTGAGGGACAATGCCCCTCTAACCTAAGTGGGCCTACCTGCGAAGCAACTGGTACTTGAGCGGGCGGGGGGGGGCGGTTTGGTTTCGTGCAAGGCCCTCGCAGCAGGAAGAGGCAGTTGTCATTTGAAAGAAAACGCTCTTTGTTTGTATAAGGTTCCAAACCTTCGCACCCTGATGAAAAAGCCCTTTCTTTTCTATCTTATTAGTAAAGCCTAAACGTCCTTATTGAAGCCTAGCTAACGAGAAAGAAAAGCGATAACGCACCTTTCCTAAGATTAGAATCGAAATAGAAGAGAAGGCCTTTCTTTCTCAAAGTAAACTTTCTCCCTTCCCTTCTTGCTTTAGAAAGATTGCAGCTAGCGTGCTGGACTAATATAATAGAAAGTCAAGGCTCTTCTCCTGTTCTACGAATCTACAACTCTCTTTACTGAGCGAGACTCCATCTATATCCCTACTAGTGGTTATTCTTTCCAGGCCATTTGTTTGACAGCTTAAACTAGACCCCACTTTCGATTAGATAGGTTTCGGTCTTAATCAAGATAGGTCAAGGGCGCGTCGGAACGGTCGGTAGCTACTTAGTCTCATCCGAGAGTCTAATCTCCTTTCCTTGTACTGCTTTTTTTCTTTTTCAAAGAAAAAAGGTCGATTTAGGCTCCTTCCCTTCCACCGCATAGCTGCGGTAGCAGGTACTACGAGCCCTCTGTCCCACGCATTTAACCGGCTCGCGTGGTTCACCGGTTCCACCGAAAACTCTCATTTGTTGAAGCGGAGCATAGTGCGCTTTAGGCGCCGAGCGAGAAAGGTCTCTTCTTTCGTTTCGGTTTATTCACTGATCTGAAACTTAGCACTTGTTTTCTTATTGATTCCAGGGGCGGCGGCGTTCTTGAATGAAGTCTATCCGAACCGAATTAGCACTTCTCAGATCAGGCGAGGCCTCTCCAGCGGAGCTGGGCGCCGGGGCCCTGGCTGCACTAGCGATTGGCACATAGGGGAGTGGTTGCCCGGCTTTCTCGGCCTGGTATCCTGCACCTCGCGTTCATGATATCTACATTCAACTGTGCCCCGGAGACACGGTCGAAGCACGCCCGCCCAGTGTGCTTCTTTCACGACATGCTCTGGTCCCGGGTGTCTTCCAGTGGTCTTCTAGCGTTAGAAGAAGTCGTGTCCGTCCCGGACATCTGCAACGCCCTTCCCCGCCTTTTTTTTGAATCTGGGGTGAAGGAAAAGACTGACCCCTTCGGTGACTTTCGCGGTCGCCCTCACTGAACCGACTTGAATCTGAACTACGATTCAGATCAAGTCTTACCGAAATCGGATTTCCTTTTCGTGCCATATGCGCTTAGACTTTACTTTTTTCCCTTTTTTATTCCCGGTCCAATATTAGTGCAATTGCCTTCTTAGATTAGAGCCAGTAACTTCGTACTGAAAATTGGAGAAAAAAGAGTTCCAGAGGCATCTTCCATTCATATCGATTTTGGTTTTTCTGCACCATATTTGGATCTCCCTTTTCTTCGATCCGGAATTCCCAACAAATCCTTGACTCCTCGAATACAATGGGATTTCACACCTGGCGAATCTTTCACTCTACCTCCTCTTATTAAGACTATAGAATGTTCCTGCGAATTATGACCTTCGCCCGGAATGTGAGCAAATATATCATGTCGATTGCTCAACCGTACTTTGGCTATCTTACGTGGAGCTGAATTAGGTTTTTTCGGTGTTCTCGTTGGTACACGCGGGCGTACTCCTTGCTTCTGGGGACATTGATCCGAAGCTCGAGTACGGTCCGTGCGCCGTTTTTCTTCTCTACCATGACGAATCAATTGATTTAATGTAGGCATTGCTCTTTCTTTTGTCCTTCCCCCCGATTTTTGCCCTATCACTAGTGGTTACTCCCGATCCGAAGCACCCCTTTTCCATTCATAGAGAGATCCAATCGTCAAAATCAATAAAAAGGCCATCATGGACCAAGATCCAAAGGGATCAATCTTGTTGGGAGGTACTGCCCAAGGAAAGGAAAAGGTGACTTCCGGATCAGGGATAATAAATAAAATAGAAACAAGATAAAATCGTATATCAAAACGACTTCTGGCATCACCGAAAGGATCGAAACCACATTCGTAGGCCGACAATTTTTCTGGATAGGTCGAACTATTGGAAGCAAATGGAAAAGGAACACCGAGTGGGATCAAAGAAACTAGCGGACTGATCACTAAATAGATAAAAATAGGTGCAAATTCTGACATCACCACAGCCCACTTTGTTTTCTCGCTCCTTGCTCGCGGAGCGGCATACCGAAAAAAAGATAGGATTTGAATCGATGACTTAAGCCCTTGCGCTATTCCCCCCTGATCGCATCGTAGATAGCAGTCAGAGTCAGTACGCTTTCTATTCTCTTTCGAAAGTGAGATCACCATCGGCTTGTTTTGTTGAAATCGAGAAAGGTCACTCCTAAAAGCAACCTTTCTCTTATATACGATAAGACGAAAAGCATTTAGTTCGATCGAGTTCTATCTATATCTATCTTCAAATCACAGAAAATGGAAAGAAGAGCGCTTTTGCCAGCTAATCGAGTGCCTTTACTAGAGAGTGATTACTAAACTTACTCTATGAAAATACAAGCGAAAGCTTGAAGAAAAGATAAAATGCGAACTTTCGCGCCTTCGAAAAGGCTTTAATTAAAGTGGATTCGGGAATGGGTGCGTCCTCTCAGCTTTAACTTGTCGCTATCTCAATCACTGAATTCAATTTCCATTTTTTTGATTGTACGGGTGCTGAGGGGCTTCTATATAAAGCGAAAGCCCTCCGGACAGAGGGAACGGAACCCGCGCATCTCTGTTGACTTCATAACTACCTTGTTACCTTGAAAGCTTTCCTGAATTCTGTCTGTCACGTATGGAATTGTAGTCTTTGGATGAACTACGGCTTCGTGCTGCGGCAAAGATTTCTCTGTATCAGGTACGCATCGCAAGAGCATATGAAACAAAAAAAAAAAGTCAAACTTCTTTTTCCGCCCTCAGTCTGACTAACCTTTCTCTGTTCTGCATGAGAAAAGGTTATCAAAAGGTACTTTCGAAGGATATCGGGACTCAATTCAATTTAGTACCACCCTTCCCGCCAGTCTGCCCTTCCCCGAGTCTTTCTCTTTCTTTTGGAGTGAAAACAGTAATTGAAATGAGTCATTTCACGGATAATGCTTACCGAGGAAAAAGATACTTTAGCATTACTACTACCAGAAAAGAAGAGTTCAGCCTTACCCAGTTCTTTCTATTTATCCCTTATTCGGATAGAATCGGAGCTATTTAACAGAGGAACGTAAGCCAACTCCCAACTCTCATTAGCGAAGCGTTAGTAGCAATCTTTCTATCAATTACTTTCCTTGCCATCTTGATTGCCGCTCCGCACCTTACCTTTCTTCCCGGAAAAGAATTTCACCCTCACTCATCCCATCTCCCCTTCCTCCAACTGCGCTTACACCGAAAGTGACAAGAGCTTCTTCTTTTTTCACAGCTTCTTCAACTTGAACGGATTCGATTCCGAACCTTTTGAGTAACTATAGTGATTCCTTCCCTTTCTCTTCCTTCTTTCCCAGAGCTAATGGCTCATTTCACTCTCTTTAAATAAGACCGGGAGTCACTCGCTTCCTTTCCTCCTAACCAACTCGCTACAGGGTCTATGTAATTGAGCTGGTTCTGTATAAGCAGGGGTGGGGATGACGCTCGTATCCCGTAACTTGTCAGTAGAGTCATTCATCCCTATCTTGGTTGCATTCTTTATCCTGGAAAGCTAGTCTAGTCTCCGCCCCTGCCTCTGGGCAGCCTTTGATCATCTCGGTGAGCCTTCCCCTTATACATGAGAGAGGTCGTGATAAGAGTTTCCGAGTGAGGCGAGGGGCTCCTCTCAATCGACGAAGGCTTGAGTCCCCTACGGCCAGTACAATGCGCTAGTCGCATCTTCTATAAGGCTGGCATCTAATATAAAGAAAGCTGTCCTTGTGGACTCTGTCTCATCTTTTTTTATTAACTATATTCATGCTTCATGAAAAAAATGAAGCAATCCGCTTCGCACCTTTCTTTCTTTTTTTGGGGAAAATGCATTCTCACAACTTCCTATTGAATCAAAAAAATGCCTACACCCATGCTCTCTGGAAAAGTCTTCTCCAGAAGTTTTATACTAAGCCCACTTATTCTTATCCCCCTGTGGCTGCCTTTGCTTTTCCCACAATCACAAGCCCACTAGGCATAAAGAAAACAGAGGATCCCCGTGCCGAAGCAGGCATCTTTCTTGGCTATCCTTTTGGCCAAATCTTTTCTCTCTCATATATGATTCTTCTTTAAAACCATTTACACTTCCAGGAGTATCAGCGCAGCTTCGATAGGACAAGGTTTGAAGAGCTCTTACGCGGAAAGTCTTTCGCTCTCTCTTATTCAGTTCGAATCCTCAGTTATTTGATAAAGCTAAATTCGAGAATAGAATAAAGAATCGAATCATAGAGTTCAGATCTCTACCGAAAGGGAGAGGAGAACAAATCAAGATCGACTGACTTACAGGAAAGAAGCGAAACTCGACTGCTTGGACAGAGTGGGATAGATCTATTGCCAGAGGTGGAGACGGATAGGTAGCTAGACTTCCAAGTTGCGGCACGAAGTAGCGAAGACTGTTCAGTTAGATTTTTCAGATGCTGGAGTGAGTTCTTGAGAAAGAACAGAGCTAGACTTCAAAGGAGAAGTCGGAAGAAGATCAACCGAGAGTCCCCGGCTTTCATATGCTCTTTATAAAGTAGTTTGAGGGCCTTAAGAAAGGTAGACCGCCGGGGTAAGGAAAGGGCCGATGTACATTGATTTTTCATATATAGAGGGATTCCCCTGTATAGCTAGCCTTCTTCTTCAGCAGATACTCTGCATAGTATACCTATGGACGGTACATTTAATCAAACAAAGCCTCTCGACTTGCTTGTTGGTTCGCGGGTCTGCTTCTCTTTTGATCCGCGGTCTGCCACCGATAGGTGGCCGATCGTGTTTCTTGAGAGGGTTGTATCCAAGTTATTCGACCAGGATTTCTCCGAAGCGGTTAGTTTCCTGTTATCTGGTGGTGAATTTGATGTCCCGTGGGTGACGACCCCGGGCTCTACTGTCAGATTTCTGAGTGGGTACCCGTTGGGCTATCTTGGCGCATGGCCTCTTTTCGCGTTGTCCCACCACCTAATTATTTGGTGGTGTGCAGAACTTGTGTACCCGGGAAGGGTGTTTACCAACTACGCCGTCCTCGGGGATGACGTAGTAATCGCGGATGAGAATGTCGCGACCCGTTACAAGGAGTCCCTTGACCTCCTGCAGGTGGTTATTTCGAAAGAGAAATCACTAATATCAAGGAGTGGCTCCGCGGAATTCACGAATAACTTTAGGGTTCGAGATTTGACAGTCGATCTCTCCCCTTACTCCATTAAAGCGTTATTAAACACTTTCCACCCCTACGGGTTGATGGCTGTTGCTCACCGTTATTCGGTGCGTGATTTCCGTCTGCTTTGTAGGCTGGGTGGAGCTGGATATCGTGTTCTTGCAAGGCTAGACCATAGGCGCCCGAGGCGGTATTCCCGTCTTGGGGTTATGGGGCTAAAATTGCTCTCTCCTTCTTACCCGCTTGATTTCTGGTTGGGTAAGGGACGACCACTCAGCCCAGAAGCTCATGGGCGTTTGGTGAGACTCCTTCGAGCCAAACTTCAGCCCCGGGAGCTGGTATTGCCTCCCGATGAGCTGTTCGAGACTGAGGAATCTAGAGATTTCCTGGAGTACTCTCTCCTTTATGGATGGATGCGCCAGTGGTTAAACTACCTTAAATGGTATCACCTTACCGCACTTTCCCCTTGGGTTACCCTCGAGGAACTGTTTAGCGGTCCGGTTGTCTCGCACTCCTGGAGGATGGTCGCGGTGGGCGAAGACCTCGTTCGCTTCTCTCTGGAAGTTGTTTATAGAAGTGCGCTTTTAAAGTGCATTAATCAGGCTGTGAAGTGAAGGTCACAGGGGCTATGAGACCCGGCGTAGGAATTTGGAAGCCCTAGTAGTAAGCAGAAAATGAAAAGCTTATGAATAAGCTCAAGATAGCCAAGATGGAGTAGGGCTAGTCTAAGACAAGACAGACCGATCTATATTCTCCTGCTCGCCTTTACAAGGTTTCCTACTCACTCTATTGAGTTACAGCCGGGTTCTGCAAGGAAGCATCTCGACAGGCCCGCAACCAGTGGTTGATGCCCCACCCGAGCTCTCCATACTCGATTTATCAAGGAGAGTTTTACCAACCCTGCCATCCTAGAACGTTAGCGTACAAGAGGGGCATTTATCAATTGAGTTAGTCACACATGGAATCTCAGATGTGGAAGTTTGATTCCCACTCTTGGTCTCACCTAAGATCCGAGGCTCTCGTTAACTGGGGCACAATAGAACCGATGGTCAGTACCTCTGGATGGGGGAGATTGCTCTGGTTCGTGCGCATTAGAAGTAGACATGAATGGTTGTCTTAGCGCGGCTTGAAAGACCTTGCCTCAGTGCCGATTCCTTCTCGCTTGCTTGCTGTCTAAGCTCTTCGATCCTGCCCTGCTTTGATTCTTGCGCTTGCTTGTGCCCCCTTCTTTCTTTGCCTGGATCGATTTCTTACTAGCAGTAGTGCTGTTTTCTATTTGAGCGAGTACTATTCCCCCACCCTAATTAAGGTTGTTTAGCCGGACGAAGTATAAGGAGTCCTACCATGATGTGAAATCGTAACTTCTAACTCTCAAGATTAGCTTGGTAGCCCTGGCAAGGGCAAGCCCCATCAGTGTTCAGTTTGGATCACCCAACAGGAGGTGGTCTCCAGCCAATCATGGAAAGAGATTTGTTGGGCCTAGCACTCGAAAGGGCCAAAGCATGAAATTCATAGGCTATGGCAAAACACGTTTTCACAGTATAGGTCAGGTCCAAAGGAGCATTCTGGAAAATGGCTTGGTTCCGATTATACCGGAGTTTAGAGCAAACAATTGGAAAAAGGATAGCCCAAAGAAGATTCCGGGCCGTGATATCAATTCTGGATTTCAAATTGAGCTTTAACCAGTCATCTAGGGGTTTAGAGAAAGAGTGGATCAAAGAATCCGGAATAGAAATAGCATTCCAAACCTATTTCGCAGCATCACAGTCCCTCAGAATGTGCAAAGTAGTCTCAGTCGAATTAGGACACCTAGTGCAATTGTTCTCACTAACAATATGTCTATGGTGCAGGAGGTCCCTAGTAGCTAGTCTGTCTTGAGAGGCAAGCCAGAGGAAATGTTGGGTCCTATAGTGAGCCTGGGTCTTCCAAACCCAATTACACTGGGCCACAGGACGGGGGTTGCCCATGATCTTTTCAGCGATGTCATAGGCCGACTTGGAGGTAAAGTCACCACTAGCAGAGTGAGCCCAAGCCCACGAGTCCTGACCCTGAGCAGGGACAGCCGCAGATGAATCCAATAAGATGGTCAGGTAACGAAAAGGACAGCTTGTGTAAGGCCCATTGGTCTCACGGAGATTGGACACAGAAAGGGTAAACTCTTCCTGGGTAAGAGGTCCAGCAATGAGGTTTCTAAGCGGACCAGGGCCAATCCAATTGTCAAACCAGAGGCTAATAGAGAACCCATCCCGGACAGTCCATTTGACCCCTTGAATCATGGTATCTCTCCCTTCATGCTGGCCCAAGTGTAAGATTGATTCTTTTTTTTCTCCAGTCCCAGCAGTGCCCATGTATTTGGAATTGTGAGTTTTTGCCCAGGCACTATTTGGGCTCCTAAGGAAACGCCAATTCAGCTTAGCCAGAGCCAGGGAAGCAAGGTTCCTATACTTAGCTTTCTTGAGGTCACAAAATTGCTTCAGTTTTTTAACCCTGTCCCAGAATGGAAAGCAATGGATGAGCTCCACAGAGGATGCTATCCGAATCCCACGTTGATTCGTAATCGAAAGTAATTCAGCCAACAAAGATGGCTAAGAAGGAGTACAGTACTTGGGACAAGTGGCTGATCGGGCAATCGATGATGATGAGCCAATGAGCTTTGACTTCCCGGATTCCAAAGGCTATCCTGGATGCCTACCAAACTCAGTGAAGAAGCGAATCTTACAGTCCATTTCAGTCGTCAGGCGGCCTTAGGATAGAATGTTTTACACTGCGGTCCCCGGTTTCCATGGAAAGGAACTGAATCCATAGTCGAAGGAATAGGCACATTTAGAGCTGTGTGACTTGAAAGAATAGAATGCGCAGTTGAGGGAGGTGCAATTGAAGAAGAATACGCTGCTGCTGAAAGGAAAGTAATGTACCAAAGGGAGAGGTTATTACAATACACTTGAAAAAGGATGATTGAATTCAGAAGATAGTAGGCAAAGATTCAACAATAAGGAAGCCTTTCCCCCGTCCTCACTTCGCTCGCCTCGGGAAACTGGTCGAGATAGATGACAGCGTCTTTTTCCTCTCTTCCTTACCGGATATATAACTCCAATCAATATGAATGTGAAATTCAGTCATCCTTCTATCTCAAGCTTACAAACGGATTTAATAAATACGTTAAGATAAGACAGAACAGAGATTTATGATTGAGATGCTAGGCTCATTCTAGCATGAGACGGAACCTTCATTTGCTTTGTACTAATGTGAGGAGTGAATAGGCAAGTGACGGTGACGGCATTACCTGACTTATCTCACAAACAATGTACCAAAACTCCACCTCTCAAAGTCAAAGCATCATCGATCTCTATATCGATTTCTTATCTTTACATGGTTGTTTTCTTTCTAGGGTCTCTAGCTCCATTCCTAATACCTTACCTGCGTATTTTCTAATATGCCTAACTATTATCAAACTCTTAAAGTATAGTAATAATAAGGTAAGTAATACTAACTAAATTACAAGTTCCAAACAGTAAAGGAAAGACACAACTATCAATATAGCCTGTGAGCAGTCCTGTGAGAAAACCAGTAGAAAGTACCTCTTAGCTGTTCCAATAATAAACCTTACTACACGGAACCCTTCCTAAGCTAAGGATATTCTGGACAGATTGAATTCTCTTGTACATCGGTTTTAGTACTGAGCAAGGTCTAAGACGGGTATATCGTCCTGATATTAGCCTTACAGTTACGGATGCTTTCATCCCAGTGATGAGACAAAGCTCGAAAGACTAATGAAAAAGGTTTGGATTCCGCTTTGAAGTATGTAAGTTCCGGATATCTAACCCTCAACAAGCATTGGACAAGTGGATTCCCTTCAAAAAATGGGTCTGCATTGGCTAGGTCTTGTCAGAGCCTTTCCTAAACCATTTCGCCGGTACTCCTACCTTATACCCATCTGGGAAGCGCTTATTCCATGAAATAGCAATTCAAAAGGGCGTAGACATTGCTACTTACTCTTAAGAAGGTTCCTGGGGTTGGCTCCTCTGCTCTGTTTATTAATGAAATATCTGCCTCTTTCTGTCAAGGGAATGTTGCACATTTTTACGAATAAGTCTTTATTTATATTAGCATGAAATTAAGTAGTCAAAATTTTACACTAGGGTTTTCCCATACCATACATGCAAACATAACAAAGAAAACCAAACAAAGATAGTTAGCATAGATAGGAGTCTATCTCCAGTAAGCACCGGAGTAGATCCCCAAAAAGACAAAGAAGACCATACATGAAAACACACTACTTTGCGTCTACAGACACTTATTTCAACCTTCTAAAAAGAAAAAAAGTCGACGGACTCGTCTAGTCTCCCCGGTGCCCGTGGATGACAGCCTGCACTATGAGCGCTTGATGCTCCGCCCGTAGCGCTTGCTGCCTCCTCTCCAAAGACTCGAGCTGCTCTCTGGCAGCGCGAATGCGCGCTTCTCTCATGGGGGGATCCAGTGTTCTTACACTTCTTAAAAGGTAGTTTAGGGCTCTTTGCTGCCCTTGAATATCATTTTGAAGCTGCCCCATTTCGGCAGCAATTGCAGAAAGCCTGTTTGTAGCATCCATTAGTACTCTATTTTTAGATTTGAATTTGATGAAGTGAAGACACTTATCGAGCCTCCATTTATAGAGTGACCGTTTCACCTAATCGATCGTGGTGAAATCAGCAATGGATTCGGCGGATCATCCACGTTGGGTGGCAGGCACAATTCTGGCTAGTTCTCCGCACTACTTTTATGCAGTTGAAGACGATCATGCCTTTTTCATGAAAAACTGGCGCTACCTTGCGGAGCAAAAAAAAGATTTCCAAAACACACTTCCTTTATGAGCAAACAAACACAACCAGCTTACGTGGAAAAGATTCCATATTCTATGCCAATAGACTCGTGACATCCATGTACTGAGTCGTCAAATGAGCCACGTTAAGAAAGCCCAAGTTATACGCATTGGCCCACAGGGTGCCCCACCCAATAGGGCCCGAATGAAAGACCCAAGCCTACATGAACCATCACAAAGAAAGTCCTCAAAATGGTCCTGTTTCGATGAAACCTCGATGAAAGCCCACAGAAGGGCCAAAGCACAACAAGCCTACCCATCATCAAAGCAAGCCCCAATGCAAGAACTCCCTTTATATGAAGTTCTTCCGTACGTCTTGGATGTCCTTGATGCTTCATTCATCTCCGATCCCTTCTCAACTCAAACTTGTTTTTAGGCATGCAATAAATAGACACTGGTTCTTACCTCTTTCCTATCTATACTAAATTTTAGGCTAGCTATAAGATTCAAGTGCTATAAGATTCAAGGTTGGTACTAAAATACTTGTTGATCACATTCATGGAGGAGATGCACAGAGGGCTCTAGTCTTTTCACGGGGGTTTCTCCTCATCAGTCTTTGTTTTTCACGTCAGTATTTGGTTTCTCCTCATCAGTCTTTTGTTTCTCCTCATCAGTCTTTGTTTTCATGTCAGTCTTTTTCTCGACTAATGTTTGGTTAGTGACCCCTGTCTGTACTTCAATCTGTGATTTCAACTTGGCAATCTCTCTATTCCTCTCTTCTAATTTCTCATTGAGTCTCTCATTCTCAAGATGGAGTACTCTATCACTTAGTGATGAAATCACTTTTCTACTAATGTAGTCTATGTTAGACAAGTCATGTATAGCAATAGGCTCAGTATCCACCCAGTTCTTATTACTGTCATATACGGGTAACCTCTTAGACCCCTCTTTCAGACCTAAACTGAAGATGATTTCTTTATTTTTGATCTCCAAACTTTCCCAATCAATCCTGAATTTTGCATCCACCTTGACCTGCACCCTTCTCGATGGTTCTGCGTACTGTTTCTCAAACCATTCGGGAGTGACCTTATCTTTAGCAGGTCCCTTGTATTTTTTGACTGTGCTTCCTTCCAAGGTGTAGTAACTATAAGCTTTTGGTGCAAGAAAGAAACCTTTCACAATTTTATCTTCCAGCTTTAACATACCCAAGATTGAAGATGAAATCAATTCCTCAGGGAGTGGCTGACTTAGCACTACTGAGTCTGTGTCAGTGTAGTAGCAGTCATCCCTTGAGATATAAGGGTACATATAGATCCTAGCTGAGGCTGTGATAGCAGCTGCTAGTTGGACAGCAGAGTTCTTCGGTGGGTTCCAATGAGTTCCGTCATTTCCTGTATTAGTATGGTAGGATACGATGAAGTTGTTCTCGCTAAGCATATCCCCATGTATAAATCCTTCGAATGAAACAACATCGGTGTACATTTTGAAATTGCACACCTCTGTGATTGTGCTTTTAGGGTTAATCCCGAATCTACCGTAGAGTGAATTCATAAGGATCTTGTACACATAGGACAAAGCATCATTTCCTTCTTTCCTTGCTTCTAACCTGCTTGAAAAGAGCGAGCTAACAAAGTCTTTGAAAGGACTTTCCTTCCTCTCAAAGAGGTAGCCTGAGATAGGGACCACCTTGTACCCAAGGCCTACTGCATACTTCAACTCCTCGCTATAGTAGACTCCTATAAACTCACCAGTTGGAAAGATCAGAGTACCCGTCTTAGAACGATATGGCAGAAAGGGCTTCTTGATTGTCTTCGGACATACCACATATGCCTCAATAAAGCCTAACATGCTATCAATGTCCATGTCTTCCAGATTTGAATACCATACAGGTTTACCACAAGGCATAGGATATTCTTTCATTACAAAAGGATAGAGTGAGTTCACATCATAGTAGTAGAGATTCTCACCATATGGCTTATAAGAATCAGTATGACCTCCATAGTAAGCTTTCCTAATGAAGGTGTCTTCATTTTGGTTAGGAATGTGTATTGGAAAGATCTCATCATTGTAGTATCTCAGACGAAAGATGTTTAGAGCCAGAGATGAAAGAGTGATTTTGCTTTCAATATCTAGCTGGTACAGCTTCCAATAGATGTTTTGTGCTTTTTGCATGACTCCACCTAAGAGAAGGATATCCGTCTTCATATACTCTATCAATACCTCTTTGTCTTTCTCAAGACTTTTCTCGTTTACACTCTCGTGGTCAACAGAGCCTTTAGTCCCAAGATCGGGGCATAGACTCATAGCTAGGTTCTGAAGCGTACCAGGGAGTAGATTCAAGGAATCCCTGAAGCGGAATAACATCACTTTACCTGAATAGACTGACGTGAAGCAAGGGGATGGAGGGCAGCCGTCCGGCGATTGAGGACCTATCAAAGATAAAGAATATGAAAACCGAGACTATTTAAGTCGAACTCGGATATACTGACCGGGGGGCCGAGTTGAAAGTAAGGCTTTAAGCGAATTAAGATAGACAATACAATAGATGCTATCTAACTAAGATTTTCAGTCTTAAGCTAATCAGTATTGGTAAGACGGGTACGTAGACGCACAAGAGAGGTTTTCTAGTCTTTTAATTGAATATAGGGGGCAGGGGAATATAGTAAGAAAGAAAGAGAAAAAGGATAGAAGTCTTACAGGAATTCGATCCAGCCCCGGTTTGAGCATCTCCCTAGCCTACCTACTTTCGAAGCTATCCTTTTGTCTCTCTATCCTTGCTAACGAGAACCTGTGAGACGGCTAGTATACAAGAGTATTCACCACTAATATCTCAGGCACGGTTGTGCGAGATGCGTGAATCGCAATGCTAGTCGTAAGAGATCATTTCTAGTTTAGCAAGGAGAAGGAAGCAACCGGAGAGAGCTTCGTTTAAGGACAGGAACGAGCGTAGACAGAGGAGAGAGTTAGAGTGACTCGTTAAAGACAAGAGAAGAAGCAGTCAACGGTTACCAGTTCCGTTAGCCGATTAGCAAGCGGTACTCGAGGAACAGGCTTAGTCAGAGATTCAAAGAGTTGGGTTAGCGATCCTCCTTAACAGAGTCGGGAAAGGGATAGATAAACAGAGTCGGGGTCATAGTACTGAGCCGGTTTAGTTAGACCTTACCTTTAATTTAATCTTTGTCTTTTAGCTAATGGTAATAGTTTCAAAGATAGACGTGTCACATAATCACATAAATAAGGAAATAAAGTGAGTGAAGGAGTGACTATCGGGGATAGGCACGACTGAACAGACTCAAATGCATAAGTATACTTTAGGAGTTCCTATGGAAAGACAATAAGGCGTCAACAGTGCCGTCTAGCGCCTTTTAGGCTTAGTCACGTCTCCCCAGATAAGGAAGCAAAGCCATAGCACGAGAGAGAAGGCGTTCCTTCGCCGTTTTATTTCGAGGAAGCGCTCAAGTCGAGACTCTTATATGTCAATAGAGAAAGCAGATTCAGAAAGAAAGCGAGTCATTTTAGTCTGTAATCTTGTAAAAGAGGGTTTCAACTAGACTACGGGTTGTTATTCTAGTAGACATAACCCGAAAGCCGCGCAAACCAGATCACTCTATACTTTTTACACTTGCTCAATCTCTAAAGCTAATTCGGAAACTTTGGAATGGGAGTAAAGCCCGACGAACCAATCTCGATAGTAAGCATTGGGCGGGCGATAGGGAGGACGGTCTCTGGATTGATTTCTGCTGGCAAGGCATAAGAGCCGTTACCTATGGCCTGTGTGGTCTTCTGCGGAATTACCCAATGAATGTCTCCTAACGCCGCGACGGGGACCGGTAGAAGCAGACACAAATTGACTCACTACATGAACTGCATAAGCAATATCTGGACGAATAACAGTAAGATATACCAGACCCTTATTACCTCCGTAGAAGTCACATTCTGGGGAGGCTCGGCTTCTACCCAGGGCAGAAGGTGGAGAAGGCTGGGCCGTAGCTACTATACTAGGATAAAAGTATGACCTCTTTAAGATCTGGGATAGATCTTTCCGATGATATCCATGGCCCACCCTCGAAATGGCCAAGGCTTTATAATCGGGTATAACTCGGAAGCCGGCTTGTGCTGGATTCCTGCATACCTCTGGCAGGCATCGCAGCTCTTAGCATGTGCTATGTAATCTGCAAGGACCGTAGGCCAGTAGTGGCCATGTCTCCGGATCTCTCGAATTTCCCTCAGCGCGCTCGATCTACCTATCTTTCTGAGTTTGATTGGTTTTCGCTCCAGCTGACCTTTCCATTTAATCACTGACAAAACCTACCTTTCAATTCTTCTTACCCTATGAGCTTTCAGCAAAGGACAGATTTCTTGGTCCATTGACATCGATCAACGAAATAGACCTCCTTCTTTCACTTTTGTCGTTGTCTTCCAATTCAAATAGCTCCATGAAGTGAGTGTTCCGCGAGAAAAGAGAGGCTGACATCTTTTCTTATCTATCTATTTTCGTAAATGAAGAAGATAAGTGAGAGCTTACTGACTGCATCTTCTAAGAAGGGCTTGGAAGAAGAAATAGAATCTCCTTTCTTTTTCGAGAAAAGGTCCCATCCTTCAATATCATGATTGGGTCGACCAGGCCAGATCATGAGTGAAATATCATGATCGGGTCGACTAGGCCAGATCATGAGTGAATAGAAAATAGAAAATGTACATAGCAGTTCCAGCTGAAATACTTGGAATAATTCTACCACTTCTACTAGGAGTAGCCTTTTTAGTGCTAGCTGAACGTAAAGTAATGGCTTTTGTGCAACGTCGAAAGGGTCCTGATGTAGTGGGATCGTTTGGATTGTTACAACCTCTAGCAGATGGTTTTAAATTGATTATAAAAGAACCTATTTCACCAAGTAGTGCAAATTTCTCCCTTTTTAGAATGGCTCCAGTGGCTACATTTATGTTAAGTCTGGTCGCTCGGGCCGTTGTACCTTTTGATTATGGTATGGTATTGTCAGATCCGAACATAGGGCTACTTTATTTGTTTGCCATATCTTCGCTAGGTGTTTATGGAATTATTATAGCAGGTCGGTCTAGTAATTAGGGGGCGGCCGTTCGGTCGCCTATGATACTAGGACCAATAGGTCAAAAATGGGTTTGTGCCGCAGGTGTTGAACGATCCACTCTACACAGGTGTGGGCTTACAGGGCTCATAAAGCCTTTCTTTCATTCATCAATAGGGCCCTGGTCGGTCACTTTTCTGGGCCGGGATCGATAAGTGGAATGGAAGTCATAAAAAAGATATCTTGATCTTCGCACCTCAGATCAAGAGGAAGGGTAGCTTGTCAAGCTGGCCTAAAATTTTAATTATTCTTAATTATATATAAAAATATATATAATTAAGATATAAATAAAAAGATTCGTTGTCTTTTAACCGGCTGTTCTTCTTTGTCAACGCTACTAAGGACCTATAGGTTCGCAATAATGAAAATTGGTTATTTTAAAAAGAAAAGGCGCTATTTAGCCCTACTAGAAGTAAGCGGCTGAGTTAGCCTAGCCTACCCTAAAAGTGGTATAGTAGGGTATAGTATAGTAGGCGAGCGAGTTAGCGAAGACGCTTAGGCTAATAGAAAAGATAGCGTCGGTGCGTAGCCTTCATTCTACTACGCTACGAAAAGGTTACGAAATCACTTAGCTCGACGTTAGGAGAGTCAAGGGGGAACGCCATACCTACATAGAAGAACCGCTGTTCGCTGACTTTCTAAGGTCTAACCTTTCGCCCCCTACTGAAAAGGGGCAATTAGCTTTGCACCACTGATAGACTACTTAAGATTCAATTCAAAAGGCCCTACTTAGTTTCGCAAGCCTTTGTCATTGTCAGTCAACTAAGTAGGGCCTGAGGCCCCTGTGAATCCGTAAATCTGAGGAGCATGCCGCAACAAAAGGATGGTCCCCTATGCATTTCATTCTTTCCGGAAGGGAAAAAAAGAAGTACCCCCCATCATAGTGAACCTCTCCTTGTGATCGGGATGAGGTAGATGCCTCCCAGCCGGGGGGCGGATCGAATCGGAGTTTCCTTAGGTAGCCACCGACCTACAGTTATCCTTAAACTTCCGTGCTTGGTGGAGAAGAAGCGAACAAAGGTACGCTCGCTTGCTGTCTTGTTCTCTGTCGCGAACTGGGATCGCTCGCCAGCTAGGTCAGATTGGAGCAACATTGTATGAGAACATATTACCCATATTCGGGGACAAGGGGCGAAACGACCTCTCGATCTACTTACTGCAGCCCAGGAATAAAAACGTCGTCTAGGCGTTACCTGTTGCTCCGATCTCCCCTACGCCTAGGACGTTGTCTGGGCCCACCAAGAGCCATAGTTAGTTGCTGTTTCCATTTGGTAGTTTTTTCTCGTTGTTGATACCGGCAAGACCCAGCCAGATGATGTCTGCTGGTTGGTAGTGAGAGGACTCTTAGTACCTGCATACCCAAAAGGGGGCGCTGGTTAAAAAACAAGAATTTTTATCTTTCTTGCTCTCCCTTAGCAGCGGGAAAGGAGTCTATCTATCTGCCTAGCTTTGGTAGATTTCCCCCAACGCAATCCACAGAAATTCCACGAATCCCTTGGTGGATAAGTCCGACGACTCAGCAGCAGTGCGGAATTTTCTTTATCGTCTGCTGGATCTGATCTATAGTTAGGGGCAATACATACCAAAAGGTTCGAAGAAGGATAATGAGTGAAGATCTGCCCCAGCCAAGTCGTCGACCGCTGCGGTACCTGAACTGAATGCTCTGAGGTTGAAAGGCAAGTAGATAAGCAGATTCCTACCTGTATTTTGATTGTCTCGATTCGTCCACTGCTGCTACTGATAATGGAAAAGGTTATGAAGTTGACTTCTTAGCCTTAAGGGCTTGAAGAAGATAAGGGCATGGAGATTGACCCAGCTCATCGACCTTCTAGTAAAGCTAAGCAGCTAGCACCTTAAAGAAATTGATAGTTAGCCGTCCGAAAGCATTCAAAATGTATGAACTCCGGGGCTAGGTTGTATGACTTCCGTCCTTACTACTAAGGCTAGCTAGTTGCCCCACCTCCTAATAAATCTTGCCTTCCTCTGCTGCCCCGGGAGAGTGAGTTTGTATGCCTGTTGGGTCTTTTCCTGGCTTTCTCACTAGGCAAATTCTCAAGTCGATGCTCATATAACTGCATTTTGATACTCTCACTTTTCCCTTCGATGAGCTGATCTTTAATTGAAAAAGTGATAGCTTATATAACTGCATTTTGATACTTTTTTGAAGACGAGAAAGAGTTAGCCTTAAATGTCCCTATTCAATAGGCTTTCTTTCTCCCTGTAGTTGGTCAACAACCAAATCTAGCTAGCAAGCAAGGTCATTAATACGCTAAAAGAAGGCAATTTAAGGCCCAATATTTCCCCCTGTTTTTCCTAAAGAGAAATATCCTTATAGAAAGTTTTAGGGCTTGAGTCAAGCATTGGTCTAAAGACAACCGCTACTCTTTTCTATCATTACTAGACTAAATCTAGGGCCCTAAGGGCTAAAGTCATGATAGACAAGAAAGGGAGACTGAAAGCTTGCTGCGAACGGGTTAGTTAGTCACTAGATGATAGCATCCCTACTGAATTAGAGGAAGTGAAAACAGACTGAAAAGGATAGGAAGGAGACTCGACCTTAGGGAGAGAAAATCCCTTTTTCTCAATCTCTTCTAGTTAGTAGTACCTACCGGATGAATTACTTTCCTTAAAGGCCTACCTTCCTTGGCACATAGATTAGCATTATTCCCCTTACCTTAGATACGGAAAGCATGTCAGACTGTAGAGTGGGCTTCCTACAATCGGGGGCGAGTCACCTTCATGCGGGGCTACCTAGCTACCATGGAAGACAAACCTTCCCCCATTGTCCATTCGAAGGGCGCTGACTTTCATTATCAGGGTATTTTCGAGGGGTGAAGGGTGCATGTGGGGTTTTCGTACGCGGCTTAAAGCAAGCATTTCAGGCATTTCTTAATGAATAGCTAGATGGTCTCCGCCGTCTAGGATCTATAGATAGAGACCACGAGGGGAGAAGAACATCATCAAGTTCCTTTTTTCCGGGATTTTGGCTACCTATAGGCGAAAGAATTAGACTTTTCTCGGCTGACTATTCATAGGCGAACGAATTAGGCTTTTGAGAAGGACTAAGCAGCAATCTCAGTGAAACGTGAGAGGCTCATTGCGTACGAGCTTCAATAGTGAGAGCTAAGCTAGGAACGGGGAAGGATGAGCAGAGAGGGAAGGACTTTCTAACTGAACTTGACTTACCCATAGAAGGAACGACTTAAAGGGTTCAGGTTTCTGGTTGAATACCTATCCCTGCCTTCTAGCATTCATGCCTCATCTTTCAGATTGATCTATCATTCCATACCGGATTTCTGATATCTCTATCTTTTTGATCCGGATTTCGTATCTATCTTTCTCATATTTGACTGATTTTGTATGCTCATGCCTAATCCTCTTGATTATACTATCTATGCCTATCTTTCAATCCGGATTTGATATCCCTCTCTAACCTCTTCAAGGCATGGGAAACCTAAAAAAGCAAAGGAGAGGCTAGCGGCGAAAGCAGATTGATAGGGGGTCACCCGGCTCTTTCTAACTAAAGGTCGGCGTATCCTATCACCTAATCTTTCTAAGGAGCGAGAGCATGGGAAACCTCTCAGATTGAACTAGGCCTTCTGAAGCATACCTTGCATCGTCTAACTGCCCCCGCTAAATCATGATTGAATGTCTCATTTTCCTCTTTCTTCTTTCTCGTCTTTGACACCATTCGTCTGATCATGGCTAAGACTCACTAACATTCTCTTTGCCAGCAGGCTCCCACTTGCTGGTTCCGGGCTTGCTGGCCTATAATCCAGATTGATCTATTCAGATTGAGGAAACACCGAGTTCAGGTCTTCTTTCTATGCCCCAACTGGATAAACTCTGAGATTTCTCACTATTCGTATGAAAATGGGGAAACAGTCTTTCTCAGACTCAAATCCTTCTTTGTTTATGCCACGGACTCCCCGAACGGACTTATAGCAGCAATACCAGCCAGAACCTCTGATGAGACCTATCCATCGTACTATCACTCTCCGCTATTAGTATTAGAGAGGCTTTTCACCCACATGCGGGTCATCCTTCTCTAATACCTGCTATAGGCAAGCTAAAATAAGGGTCCACCCTCATGCTTTAAGCCTATAATAGAAAGGGTATAAAGAGGTATCCTTAACGTGGTTTTGACCTAGGTAAAATAGCATTCTATTGGGATCAAAATCCCCTGGACATGTATTGGATGAAAGGTCCTAACTCCTAGCAAAGTCATTCTTAACTGTTTTTCCCCTTCCTTATCTGTTTTTCCCCTTACCTTTGCCTGTCTTGAAAGCTTCTGGCCGGGGAGATGCGGAACATTCTTTGCCTCATCTTTCATGCCTACCTACCATGCTAATCAAGATGGAAGATCTCATTTCGAATTTGAGTTTGGAAACTTCCCTAGTTGAAATGGGTAACGTGTTCCGCTGCTTGGACTGACTCTTGCTATTGGAAACATATGCTCCCTAACGGTTTGGGCCCTTCCTTTCGTTTGATGGCATGCGCCTTCTTAGAATAAGGCTAGGAGCTATTCTCCAGTGATGGCTGCCTTCACCCTATGAGTGGGGTCTTTGCCTGGAAAAAGGCTTTCACTATAGAAAATTATCAAGTAGATGTTCCCTGAAATGGTGGCTCTTTCGAAAGCAATGGTGGCTAGGAATGGTTTTGCTGTCTAGCTCTTGCAAGCAAGGCGTGAAGCGATTCTCTTGAGCTCTAACCGGCTAAACCCGCTTTGGTGGCCCGCCCCAAGTCTTGCCCATAGCTGACTTCTTTGCTAGATGATATCGAATAGTACGACTAGAGTTCAATCCCTCATAAAGTCATAGTACGACTATAGGGAAAGAGATCTGAAAGTAGCCTTTTACCCCGTTATTCGATGGTGAATGCAGCCTAGCTCTCCCCATTCAATAGGCTAAGCCTATCCCTTTGCCGTAAAGCTAAGACAGAACTCAGCTAGGACCGAAGAGAGGATTGCCAACCGGATGAAAACCGAAGAGAGCATTGCCAGTTTCATTCCAGTCTTTTCTCAATTGAGAAGTCAACCAACAGGTCAATCCTTCCCTTATATCATATCCATTTTACACAGTCTTTGTTGAAATAGTGTAAATAGTGCGAGACTTTCAACTAATGAAATCTAAACCAGCTAGTTCAGTCAGATACCGGCTAAGCAACCTCTAAAGCAGCTATCGGAGCAGTAGCAGCTTGAAATTCGCATACCAAAGACGATGGAATTCCCCACTTTCTAATGCAATACGGCAAAGCTCGCCTCCTCGCTTTTGTTCAATTATAAATAAATAACCACTTTAATGGAGATTTATAGCATCATTCAAGTAAATACAGATTAAGATCGTAAAAACATAAGCTTGTAATATAGCTACACCTAATTCCAGACCGGTTAATGCAAGAACTATAAATAAAGGACCAAGATCCCCTATAAAATACAAAATATCATTCATACATAGCATAGTCCAAGCGAACCCACTTAAAATCTTTACTAAACTATGACCGGCCATCATATTAGCAAATAAACGTATTCCTAAGCTTAATGCGCGAAAACAATAAGAAATTAGCTCAAGGAGTACTAAAAAAGGTGCTAACGGCAGTGGGACTCCTGCGGGTAATAAGAAGCTTAAAAAATGAAGCCCATTTCTTTGAAATCCCACTATAGTAATGCCAATAAAAATAGAAAATGAGAGACCTAAAGTAATGAGAAAATGACTTGTAACTGTGAAGCTATAAGGTATCATACCCTGAAGATTACAAAATAACAAAAAAGTAAAAGTGACCAAGATGCAAGGGAAAAACTTTTGTTTAACATTTCCGGAAAGACCCCCTATTTGTTCGTTTACCAGGTTCAGCACGAAATCATAAATAAGCTCTACCAAGGATTGCCAAGCATTTGGTACTAAGTTTCCTCCTCCTTTTTTAGTAACAAAATGAATCAGAAGTAGGACCAAACTGAGAGTTAGCAGCATAAACAAAGATGAATTTGTGAATGAGAAATACAAGTTTCCTATCTTCATAGGAATCAATGGGAGAATGGAAAATTGCTCAAGTGGGCTGTTGGGCGTAATCGTAAGAAACACTTTTCATTTCATCCCTGTAGTTCCGCTTCTTGCTCTAAAAATTAGGAAAGACTTGTCGGAAATCGCCAGTTGGCTTGGTCCGACCAAGAAAGGCATGGGACTCTTTGGGCATTGCTTGGGTCGAGTGAAGTAAAGACTGGCTACCTATAATATAACCCTCACTGCACACTTTAGATATAATGAAAACCTTTAGTTTAGGAGTCATTCAGGCTAGATCTAAAAAAAGAACATAGCCTTCGTATGATCCCTTTCTAGTACCCTATCTTGAGCAGGAAAGTGTTCAGTAGGAAAAGACTGGAAGAAATGGGATTCGAACCCATGCATGATGCAATCTTCTTGTATGTCGATTTAGCAAACCAATGCCTTAAGCCCTTGTGCTATCCCCCCATGATCAGATCAGATAGCCCTTTGGGCAACCAACCCATTTCGCTCTATCATTTCTTCTTTCTTTCCTAGCCTACTCAAAAACTATTAAGGAAGGGCTACCGTTATATACATACGCAATTAATAAAGGATGCCGAATCATCCACCGAATCCTATGTTTCATCCTAGTTTATTTGATGTGTATACCTGTTTTTCAGTTGGCCTCATGTATATCTAGGCCAATGTGTCTTATTGGGCTTAGTATGTGCTTAGTTTCGGTTAATCCTTAGGCTCTTTTTGATTACGTAGAAACTTGGATTATTTTTAGCCTTTGTAATCGTAATCTAATTTCAATAATTTTTTCCATAGGTTAGTTTCTTTATTTTAGAGCTCGGGGAGTGTCTTGAGTTCTTTGTTTGGTTGCCTGGGGTGGGGTATGCCCCTTCATTTATGTTTACTTCGGGGGTTCTCCTCCATCGGTCAATGTATTCTTACTTACCGAAAAGAAAGACTAGTTAGGTACCGTAGGTAGAGCATATTCCAACACTTCGGATAACCACTTGACATTGGCACCTTGGCCAGGTAGATCCGTCCCACTCTCCGGACCTCACCTCTGCTTTTTTGGAGTACGGGATGACTCGGATGGGCAGATAAAACAGAACCTGTCAGTTACGCCTTTAGGGGCCGCCACGTATAGCTTTAGTTTATGCTGTAGCATCGGTTATTGCTCTGGTTACGAATGACCCAATCTATCTATGGCAACCACCCCTACTTTTAGTAGATGGAGATGCGCACCTAGGAAAGCGCGGAATAGACCTACGTGTCGGCCAGTGCCGGGGCAGAGATAGGGACCATGAAAGCATGGGATTCAATCGAACCTTTTCGGACAATTCCTAACGCAGAAGAGGGATGCTAATAAGCTGACAGCTCAGGCATGGCTTCAATAGCGAAAGAAGTTCTTTCTGATTTGAATCAAGAAAGACAATGAATTTACGAGATCTTGATCCGTTCAGTGCCTTCACTTGTGAACAACAGGGACCCATTCTGTTGATTGCTTCTCTGCCCCAGCTCTAACAAACTGGTTTTTCTTTCTCACAGAATTAGGGAAATCATTAGATTCTTCTTTCGGTAACATATACCGAGATAGGCTGGGAAATCCCCCTTCGATAGACAGGTGGCAACTTGACCTCTAAGTAAGGACAGGAACGCCCGTGCCCAATCAAACACCACAATCATGAAAAGCACCTGAACCGAGACCTAAAGCTGAACCGCTGAAGGAACCTCTTTCCGTTGTTAAAGCAAGTACGCTTTTCAAGCTTTTTCCTTACTCTTACTAAAGCAGGCACACGCAAAACTCTCTATTTGGCTTTTCACTGAAACCAATACGTCTAAACATAAGGTAGGTGCTTTCACGACTCACTAAACGGGGGATCAAAATCTTTGCGCAGTAGAGGAGTCAAAAGCGGAGGACGAAGCGAATGTAGAGGACACAGCATATCCAGGGAAGGAAGATGGACTGGACTCACTCTCATTCATGGCATGGGCAAAAGCAGCCCTAATGACTTTCAGTGAAGATATGCTTATACGGCGAAGTCAGTCACAAAGTCTATGTTCGTATGCTTTCACTCTAAGCCGACCATCCAAAAAGGATGTGCACAATTGATCATTGACCGCAGTCTTCTCTTTTCTCTCCCAATGTGGGGAACTAAACTGCTGGCCATTCCCTAACCTATCTATATATACGCTTAAACCTTACTCGGATTAACTGGGCAAAGGTTCGTAGCGCTTACCATTCTTTGTGATTGCTTATTCGATTCCTAAAAGTGGCTTAAAAGCTCCTTTAGCATAAGAATTTTATAACTAATCAATAAGCAAGGACTCACTCATTTCCCAGCGAGGACCATAGACCTAATAAAAGAGATATATGCCAGCTCGAGTGCAAGCATCAATGATTATGTCCTGAAAGAATAATGATTCTTCTATAGATAAAGAATCTGTGAAGTTTGATTCCAAAAGTGAGAAAAAGCATGGTAAAAAGTGACTAGGAGTCATTATGATATCGGTGCCAACTTGGTTCACTTCTTAGTCGAAAGATAAATTATATATTTGTCAAGCGAAGTGAGCTTTACTGAATTACCGGTGAAGAAAGGGAAGGGCTCGGAAGACAGGCGCATTATAGCTGCGTGCGTTAAGGTTGTTTTTCTTGTAGTTAGATGGAGCCCGGTTCTCCTTTTGAAAATGGGATGGCTTCAACGCTTGACTCCGGACAATCAACGTAAACAAAGACTCAACCTAAGCTAAGGCTCTTTCCCTCTGTGGTTGTTACGAAGATACTACGTGGATAACAAAGAGTAGTAGTACTATCCGTAATAGGAAGAGTTCTCCTACCTAAGGCCTAAAAAAAGGCTTTTAGAATCCCCTTCTTACCGATCTGTAACGAGCTAACGAAAGGCTTAGAATCAATGCTTTGACCGGTAATGTCGAATCTAAGAACGTATTGTGCCTTCTACGGGGCCCCAGTCATTCTTACTGACTTAGCTAATTCAATTCTTTCTACTGGGGAGCCCTTTTCTAATGATAATTCAATGCCTGCCTTTCTAATGAGATGTGATCTGTCTAGGGCTAGCTGAACTAAGCCTCATCTGAGGAGGAAAGTTTGCTGCTTGATTCCTTCTTAGTTAGTTTTGGGATATGATTCTTCGCATCTCGAAACGAAAGAGGTTTTGCTCAATGACGTAGAAGAGAAGAGTTTCGGCATTCAAATGAGCTCTTCCTATTCCACGAAATTCATTTATTGGACAACTTATCCCAAGGAGTGAAGCTACAATAGACCCAACCCAATTCATGTTCCTCTGTCAAGATCAAGATGAAGGGGGGAGGATGAGATCTTTTGGCGGGTTAGTGGGGGTCCTCGGCTAAGATGGAATCTTCACCTTTGCTTTCAAGCTATCAAAGCCGGGAACCAAAGACGTTGAGGATCGATTCCTTATTCCCCAAAGGGAGTTGTTTCCGACCCTTACATCATCCTAAAGAGAATCAAGATATCCCAGGAACCAAGCTAGGGATGAATGACTAGCGCGAAAGCCTAGCGAACAAAGAAGCGCTCATTCTCTATCGTGTTTACCTCCCTTAGCCCACTCCTACCTAGGCAGGAGGAGATAGAGGAATTTTTTTCTTTGGGCATCCTCCTCTTAGTCTTCCGGTGAGGAGTAGGTATATCTTGACTTTATAGGTTACGGGAATAAATATATGTTGGAGTTCGAGTGGAAGTTGCCCGGTTCAAGTACGCTAAATGCGGTATCAATAATGCATGGCTAACCAACTTCGTAGCTCGATCTTAGACTTTTATAGGTAACAGATTTAGACTTACACAAGTTGGAAGATTCCATTCACGAAGGAAGTATTTGAAAAAGAGAATGCGAGACAGAATGGGTTAGTTGTCCAGTTTGGTAGCCGAATCTCCCGTCTCCGTAATTCTTGCCTTACAAGAGCTGCACTAAACAAATGGAAAGGCTCTAGGCAGCCCGAATGCAAATGTTCATATATCATATAAAAGGAAGGGTCCGCAAGAGAAGAGAGAGCGGTGGACAAAGTGGTTTGGGCTCCCCTACTTCCCCGATTGGAGAAGAAGCAGTGCAGTGCGGTTGTGTTTGATCGAGCAAGCAAAGGAAATGGCTGATTCACCCTCACTAGGAACTCTCTATTATTTAGAGACGTTCTTTAGTGAACTTCTCCCGTTAGCTCAAACTCAATCGAAGAGAAAATGCAAAGGTCCCCCTCTCAAGTTTAGGTTGTGAATAAAGCAAGCCCTAAAAGAGCGCTGAAACTATACCTTCCTTGTCCCTCTGGACCTATTCACCTCACTAACCCCCCTGTTGTTGGATATTTAGAGTCAGTTGGATCAGAACCAGCAACAGATCCTACTATTAGTTTATGGTCTCTGCCTTTCTTTACTATGTTCCTATCTATGGATCTCGTGTAAAAAAAGAATAAAAATAGGCTGGTTTAAGGACGGAAGCTCCCGAACCCCGTCGCTCGTCTTATGGAGACGTGTGTGCCAGGGGAATGGAGGGCAGTGGGGAGATAAGCTCTTTTGAGCTACAGTTTATGCATATTCCTATATTGCGGATCTACTGTTGGAAGCTCTTGTTTTCGCTGTCTACTCTCTATATGGGCCCCCCTATACCAGTTTTAAGGGATGACACCTAAGGCTGAGTCAGTTTGCAAAGGGGACCCTAGTTTAAGGAGAGGAAGGCTCAATGCGCCCCATTCCCTTCCACAACCGGACTCGTTTATTTACCCTAGTTATCAAGCCTTCGCCAGTGGCTCATAATCTTCCGCTTAGAATCTTGTATACGGCGGCGAATAATCTCGGCTTAAGCGCTCATAGGGCATTTTCCTTTGGTCCTAGCCGAGATCCTTCATGACTGGCGTCAAGGGCAACCTTCCCACGGTATCTCTTGATACGCTTACCCGACGTGCTTCTTTTCATCTTATTGCTCTTGCCGCGCTTATTCGCTTATTCTTCTGGTTAACGCGCCACACTAATAACTATGCTGACCAAGCTAAAAGCTAGTCGACCTCCTTACTTCTTTACCGCTCCTGACCCGGAACCCTCACAAGTCACGACCTAATGTAAGTTCCTTCAGTCCTTTTCCTAGCATAGAAGCAGCGGATATGGAATCGCCTTTCTCTAGCCTGGAACCTGGAAAAGCAAAGTCTGATCTACGAGACGCCATAACCATCCACCCCGTCCCGGGCCTCGTTTGCTAAGCGGGCTCATAGTCCAAGCCTCTTGGTCCGAGGAAGGGGAAGCCCTTCGAGTACCAATCCGGTCCATGTGCTGGCTTGGCATGGAAGGCTACCCAAAAAGTCTTTTTCGCAGCTTGGTTCGCGTAAGCTCAATGCTTAGGGCAGAGTTATGGCTTTACCCCTTCTTAATCTAGCATTGCTACTCTTCTTACTATGTATAAAATGGGACCAGACCGACAGCCCACCACTGGAACTTGCTTTGCTCTCGCTCGGCTCACTCCCACCTGTCTTCTTCCAACCATAGTGAACTTTCAGAAAGATCCTTCATTTCACTACAGTTGGAACCTCACTGGCCTTTTCGGGCAGTTACTCTAAGCTGGGGTCTACGCCAGCTTTACCTTTCCCTCCCAAAGTCCGTCGGGCCGACGACAACCCGCGGCAATCATACCAGGACTAACGAGATCTCTCTCTCCCTCACTTTTTGGCGCCAAAAACCTGTCAGCCCGGCCAGGGCGCACAGAGGTTTGTCCCGGTCCAAATGGTTTACCCGCTTTCCTTTCGGACAGCTTTCAATCGAAAAAGATTTTTCGAACATAGGCGGGGCCATTTTCTTTGAGCCTTTGCCTCAATAGATCCAAAAAGCGGAGCTCCAAGTGGTCGTTTTTTTCCACGTGCAACTCTTGTTGATCGAGTTGGTCCCTATGGTGGTTCAAGAAGTCGTCAAAGACCTCTTGCGGGTTGTATGGGGTCTGGTCGGCCAAGGTAGGATGTTTCGCCAACACTTCCTTATAAAGGTGGAAACACTCATTTTTGCGCTCCCGGATCTGGGGGTCTCTGTTCTCAAAGTCAAGAACCCGGTTATACTCCCTCTGAGAGGAAGCATGATCCAGTTCTTGTTTTATTTCCCCCCAATATTGCCCCTTTCCCTTATCGAGCAGATAAGGGCTATTGTTCTGCTCGAGTCGTACAATGCGATTTCGGATTGATGACTCTAAGCTTGTATTTTGAACAACAGCTCCTTGGTGGGCTTCATCGTCCGCCACCCTTGGGATCGAAGACCCCACCTCACCACGGTTTATCCATTTATCAATCCACGAACCAGCCCAAGAGGATTGACTGGATGGGGTAGCTTCATCGTCCCTTGGGATCGAAGAACGAGCTGACGTGCCCATCATTTCTGTTTCGGAAAAAGGTTCCATTAATACTTTAATTTCGAAGGAATCTTCCGTACACGGGGTCGAGCGTGACGGGCCGGAACCAGAATTTGAAGGGATTATGTCCCCACTACCGGCCCAACAAATAAGAAAGGGTAGAGCAAAACTCATGCAATAATGTTTGATAAAATAACCAAATAAAAATATATCCACATATAAAATGAAATAAATAAACAAAAATGTAAAGCTGGTCTTTTGATTTTTACAATTACAAAAAATACCAAAAAGAAAGAGAAAGCTTAAAATGAGTATTGATAAAAGCACGAGATGACCACTTGTGGTCATTATAGCGGTTCCTTCTGATCCTAGAAAACGTCCGAAAAAACCTGCTACGGAACTACCGATAAATCTTATCAGTACAATAGATTTCATTTTCAAATTCTTTGTCCTTCCCCCCGATTTTTGCCCTATCACTACATGATCAGACATGCATTCAAGCCTTGATAATCATTCTGCCCGCCATTCCCAAAAGAGGGAAATGGCTCAAATGGATTCCTCATATTACAGGCCTTAAACTAAATGTGGATGGTTCTGCTATTGACTTAAATAGTGCAGTAGGTGGCTGCATTAGAGACTCAGCAGGTTTCATTGTTTTAGCATTCTCATGCAACTTTGGTCAGGGCAATAATATGGAGGCTGAGGCTAAAGCCTTACTCCAGGGCTTCTCTTAGCTAATCAGTTTGGCATTACACTTCTTAATTACATAGTTCAGCTTGAAAGCCAATCGATCAAATTCCTCTACCTATAGCTCCAGATAGCATGTAGAAACTTTCTATTAGAAAGGCATTTTAACGTTCTCACTTTTTCCTTCGTAGACTGAGAGATCCATTAGAAAGTAGGTATCTCGCTAGTGTCAAAATGAGACTTTCACTATTTCCTTCTATGAGGACCCTTCAATGGCAAAAGTTTCTATCTCATAGAGTATAGGGGCAAGCTGAAATCGTATTGATGCTTTTAAGGCTTTCAGCACTAAATCGATCCTCATTCTCTCGTCTATGAAAAGGGACCTAAAGGGTGGGCTTCTCGGGTCACTTATTTCAGTACCTCTCTTAAGCTTTACTGGATTTAAGAGTAAGAGATAGGCTCTTTCCGCGTTTCCGATGGTAGTTGATAGAGGAAAGGGCGATACGCTTTTCTTATCTTAAAGGAAAGGTTTGAGGGTGAGATTCCAGACCCCTACTGACGAAGAGGCCAAGAAAGAATGAATTGACTAGGACAGAGGGAGAGGCGGTTTATTTCGACAGCTAGAGCTAGGAGAAAGAGGTCATGGTGGAGATAGGCTTCGAAGCCAAGGAAAGCTTCGATCTAGGAAGAGGATAGGCGAATAGAGATGGGCGAGACCCTTGACCTATAAGTGAAACCGTCCCCGCTAGATGATTACTGATTCTACTATACTATAACCCGTCTTTGCTTCTCTTATTCAATTTCTGACTGATATTCCAATTCTTGATATTCCTCTAACTCTAAACCTGCCTATTCTCTGGTACATTATAAAATTGCCTTCTATTGGGGGCATCTTCCCTTGTCTTGTCTATGATAATAATAGATTTCAATTCGACCTTTACTGATTGAACTGATCTTATTGAATCGATGGGCGGAAAGGAACCTACCGATTCTGCTCCCTACTAAAGGGGCCCTAAGCCAGCGGATCTTGCCCCCTTGTCCGGGTCGATACCATCCTATCTTCTAAGTGACAGACTTGAGCATTCATTTCTAAAGTTGCTGCTCATCTATGTCAAAATGAGACTTTTCTCTCGGCCTATTTAATGCCTAAAAAAGATCTGTCTTATCTCAAGCATGTGAAAAGCCCTACCCCATCTAGCAGCAGGGTGGAGAGCGAGACTGACCATTAATTCGACTATTCTAGAGCCTATTCTAACTCCACTATAAAAGAAGGTCCTACTACTTGTGTGAAATCAGTCGCTTGAGAGCTTCGGGCTAGGTTATGGACGAGAGGCTAGGTACGATTTCCGAGCGATTCAAGGAGAGAGCGATGACAGTGACTTTCTCCTAGCTAAGAAAGGTAATCGATCCCCTTTCCCAACGGGAGAGGATGGAAAAGTTCGACCGATAGGGAGAGAAGGCGTTGGTGAGGCGACCGGAAGGCAGTTTAGTTTACTGTTAGAAAGCGAGAGTAGCTGTCTTTAGGGTGCTAGTTCCCTTTCTAACAAGCTGACCGGAATAGCGGCCCTCGCTTCTAGTCCCACTTGTAGCCTGATCGGGACTTCTTTCTCTCTTGCTTGAATGCCAACCAACTTTTCTGACTCTGGTTAGTAGCTCTATACTTTCACCCGCTTGAAATACCTTATCTTGCTGTAAGTGAATTAAGGTACTTTACTTGTCTCGTTAGAGAAAGGCAGCGAAGTAGAAAGCGAAGCTGGAGCCTTAGCTGCCTTGTCAAAGGAAAGCGAAGGTTGAGCCAAGCTACTTGTTAACTCTGGGCCCCATCCGTCCTGCCAAGAACTCGAACCGCCAACTCCGTTCACTGCCTTCTCTCCAGAACTCCAGTTTGGCTTGATTACTGGAACTCAAAAGCCCTAGCTTCTCTTACCTTCTAGAACTGTAAGGGAATTTCGGTAGTGAGGAACTGTCCCTCATGTTCCCTGCCTAATCTGAAAGACTAGCTCAGGTCAGAACTCATAGCTCAAACTCAACAGCCTAGCTTCGCTACAGAACTATGATCTACGACCACCCTCTCTCATCCGAAGCCATCGTAACATAACATATGTATCAACGATTCCAAAAAAGGACAGGAAATTGGATCCATCCCTGGAGGCATAGGCATAGACGAAGAAAGCAGAAGCATAGGGGTAGATGAAAGCAGGAGCAAAGGGGATTTCATGAGGGATGAATCTTCTGAACTGCTTGAGAGCTGGAAGATTGGGATATCCCGACTTCCAATTCTTATACCCGCTTTTAAAGGTAAGATATCGACCTTTGATGGGGGGCTCTCACAGGTCTACTCGCCAGTGTCTTCCTTCCACAAGTTCTACCTACGCTTCCCGGTTATAAGATCTCATACGGAAGAAGAGCCTCTAGGATCATTCATCATCCTCAGCAGCTTGAGCAGGCTCCTCAATGGCTTGGATAGCCCCTGAAGTAATATCCTAACGTGTACTCAAGAACACAAGAAAAGAGCTTTTAAATGGCCTTCTGTTTTTTGATCAAAAAGTAGTGTTTTCCCGTGTTTTTAGGCCATAAACTAGAGAGTTAGGTTAAAGGTAAGCCGGCTAAGAGGACTAGGAGCTTAGCTTGCTGGCGAGAAAGGGTGAGTGTTCAGTACGCTCTTTAGCCTTTAACAAGGGCTAAGCCGCTAGGAATGGCTTGCTGGCCTGTTGGGAGAGTGGAACGAAGTGATTCTCGTTAGAGAAGCACGAGTGGAACGGCTTTAGTGTCAGTAGGTGCCTAAATGAAGCGATTAAGCGTCGGGGCTTTGCTGGCTTGCTGGCTAGCTCGTGCAATCAATCAAAAAGGATTCGCGTTAGTAAGCTAGCTTTGTAAGCTAAGCAAGCCTGGTTCTCCGGGCACTACGGTAGGACGTGGATCGACCATGACGAGAATGGACTTCTCCATAATGTAATAGAAGAGTCACAGTCCAGTTCCACGGGCTTTCTCCCTTCTCGACCAGACGAAGGAGATATGAATTCCATTCAGGCGGGTAAGGGCTTGGCTTGACCCTGTGTTCTCTCCTGGTCGGGTCGGAGGCGAAAACTGGCAAAGTTCATCATTCAGTGGTGGGGTGTTCGTAGAAAAGAAGGCGTCGCCCAACGAGTGGCAGATTTTGATGGAGTCTCGCTTGGATGCTGGGGAGATCCATAGATCTGGATAGAGTCCCCGGAATAGTACGCGCGCTAGCGCGCTACGGCTTACGCAGTTGATCGGATCAGATAGCCCTTCGGGCAACCAACCAAACCCGGCGCATCAAATTCCATTCCGATCAACAACTTGGAGGTATGGCTGAGTGGCTTAAGGCATTGGTTTGCTAAATCGACATACAAGAAGATTGCATCATGCATGGGTTCGAATCCCATTTCTTCCGGGACAGAAGTGAAACGGGCGGGCGAAATGACGTGAGAGAAAGAACCTCTTGGTGGAGTCCAGTCCCTGGGCGGCTCTCGGTTCTTGAGCATGTTGGGGGATTAGGCGGCAGTTGAAAGAGCTGCTCGAAAGCTTGACGAAGAAGCGAAAAAGGCCTATATATTCTATTTTTTTTAGTACAAGGGCTTTTTACTAGTCAAGTGGTAAGGTAGGGCGCTATTCGATGAATAAAACATATTTTAGGAAAGTGGTTTAGGTAGCTCAGCTGGTTAGAGCAAAGGACTGAAAATCCTTGTGTCAGTGGTTCGAATCCACTTCTAAGCGGGCCAAGGGTCCAAAGGCCGGGAGCGAGCCGGATTTTCAAATTCAAGTGCAAGAGTAAGCCAAAAAATGTGAGCGCTCCTGCACTATACGGCTTTTTTGCGTCGCCCTATCTTGCTGGAGGCAGATTTAGAAAAAAAAGCTGTTTCTTAGGTTCTCGCGTCCCTGTGCCCAAAAGGATGGGTGAGTTCGGTTTGAGTGTTCATCGATCGGGTGGATCTATATGCTCCGGGGTGGTGAGACGAGGTGTAGCGCAGTCTGGTCAGCGCATCTGTTTTGGGTACAGAGGGCCATAGGTTCGAATCCTGTCACCTTGATGTGAGGCATTCCGTCAGCAAATACTCAAATATGAACATCCATCGACCGTTACCACTTCCTCTTACTCGTGACTCGTATATGTACTTTCTATAGCAAGCACACGAGACCTATAGCTAAAGATCATATAGCGCCACAGTATATATATATACGAACCTATACGGAACACTTATCTCTTTCTCAGTGCTTTCTTTAGGCTCCTGGCTGCTCGTTGGTAGAACACAACCCATATGATATTGAGCTTGAGCATTCGGGCTTCTTTCTTTTTTTTTAAGAAATGCTTCTTTATAATTCTAAGGTGGCAGGGCAGCTAGTTTGAGTGGGGCCTGACGGTTTCCCGAACTTCTTCTTTCATTTTATATTAATAAGGGGCTAGTTGGGGAGGAAATATCGATGGCAATCAAGGATGGATTTCTATTTCGGAAGGGGTGCTTACTGAAAGAGTTCAACACTACGCTCATTGCTCTTCTTCTAAAGTCCCTTGGAGCCAATCGGTTGCCTGAAGCTTGACATGATGAAGGCGCTTTTAAGCCCTTCCCGAAGGAAAGAGGGAATGGCCCTTCCTCTTACCTTCTGTTGAGACTGAGATAGAAGACTGGGCTTTCTCCCTCTTCTACCGAGAGGCCGCGGGAGTCAACTCTGTCTCGTCCTCATCCCCCTGGTAAAGGCGATCCTAAGCCCTCCTCTCCGCCTAGGAGGCACCTGTTTGGATGAAGGCACGGGTCGTCTAACAAGGCATGGGACCCATAGATTCATTGTCTGCTGTGCAGAAGCTTCCTTCCTGCACCTGCATGCGCGCTTCCCCAGAAGGAGGCACACATTGTAACAATTCATCGCGATAGCTGCCTTTGGCTCTACTCTAATTGGCAACGAGACAGTGGATTGATTCCTACACCTATGGGCTCAGGTTCCTTCCTCCTCTAGTCCGAATCAAGATGGCTCCTCTCGATCTTGTGATGCCTTCGGCCCAAAATTCTCCAGATAGCTGCCTTTACTTTTATATTAGTCAAGGGAAAGCTTATGAACGGTTCCGAAATGACACGCTATTCCGTCTCATCCTTTCGCCCCGGATGGTAGGAATAAGATAAAGGAGGAGGACTTTTTTGACTTCAACCGAGGAAGACTCGCACCCGCGTCTTTGTTTGAATCACTGACAGTTCGGGCAGGCCCGCAGGACTGGAATTCTGAAAAGAAGGAATGTCTGGCTTTTCCTATTCTAGTGCAGGTTCTTGCTCGGTATAAATCGCTTCACTTTGAGTGGGCTTGGCCCGCGCCTTGACAAGGCTGTTGCCCCTCCTTCCACCCGTAGAGAGAGCCGGAGTTAGGCCTTTGTATGACGGATTGATTGATAGTAGGATCAATGATGTTTAGTTTCATTCAGGATCGACATGCCCCAGGTTTGAAGAATTCGATGACAGGCCTTCGCTGCAAAAGATCCCGGAATTGGTCGATTCGGAATCGGCTGGATTGGAGGAATCCGGAGCCACAAGGATCTTCAACGGGTTCGAAAGTCTTTTGATTCCAGGCGGCCGGCCCAATTCTATGGAATTCGCTATAAGTCAAGCTTGTCGACTATCAAAGGAAAGGCCGGTTCGAATTTGTTCTTTCTTTTTTTTATTTGAAAGGCAAAGCCTTAAATTAATAGGATCTAAAATGAAAGTAACTGGAGGGGGATTTAAGCCAAACCTCCAAAGAAAAGGCCCATAGGCTACATAATCATAAAGAAAAGAGCTAAAAGACCTATGATGGTCGGAAGCTATATAAGCCCAAAGCATCATGAAGCAGATGACTTTTGCAGCAAGTGGGAAACTTATCTTCTGAGTAGAACACCATGCTGTCCCTATGAGCGTGAGCAAAGGATGCCAGCGAATCTGCTACTTTGTTCCCTTCTCGCAAGATGCGGGAAAGATTGCATGAAGGAGATAAGAGAGACTTGCATGATCGCGTCAAATATACCAAGTTCCAAGGGGAGCTCCCTGTATGAATGAAATGCAACAAGACTTGAGCGTCAAGTTCCATACATGAGAGGGGTATGCCTAATTGGGAGGCAAGATCCAAGCCAGTGATTAACGCCCGAGCTTCTGCTTGCATGTTCTTACCCGAAGAAAGAAATAAAAAAAAAAAAAAAAATAGCCTGACCTTGGTAATTCCTGATAACACCACCCCCTGTTATGAATCCATTTATAGCGGAACCGTCCACATTGAGTTTGAAAGAGCCAATATCAGGTGGATGCTAACCCTACGTCCCCTCTTAGGTTTAGGGGAAATAATAGGAACCTGAAGAGCATGAAGGCAAGCTTGATCATGTAAACCCAGCCGGGTGGAAAAGAACCACAGTGTCAAGCAGCCACTTCCAAATTTTCTGTCTCGTTTTCACTATATTGAGCTTTACATTGTCATGAATAATGGAATTGCGGTCTTTCCAAACTTCCCATAGGATAAATAAAGCAACAGAATTGCGTAAAAAAGAATACTGGGAGCAAATAGTATCAGTCCACCAAGACTCAAGACGCTGCTCGAGAGACTGAGCTTGGGATATTGAGATGTTAAGATGAGACGCGAAGAAGGACCAAAGGGATGCAGCCAGCTCTCCTTGAACAAAGAGATTCGAGATGGATTTACTATGAGGGCTGGAACAGCAAAGACAACAAGAGGGAAACCGAAAACCCAGAGACTTAATACGCTCATCAGTGGATATTGCCTTATGCATAAGTCGCCAAACAAAACCTGCCATTTTTGGGTGTACCCATTTATTCCAAACATATTTCCACCAGTAGACAGAAGGATGAGAAGCCCGCGTCGATTCCCATGCACTAGAAACAGAGAAGGCATCCATCAGGATGAAGTAGCCAGTGAAGTTTGCCCTCATAAACCTCAGAAAGACAGCCCCGCATAGATTGAATTTCTTGAATGGAGATAGGATCCAAAATACTCAGAATTTCATCCATCAAATTGGGGTCATTGAAGGCCTCTTTGACAGAGATATGAGGCCGAGGAGGGTTGTCTACCTGCAGAGGAGAATTCAACCACATATCATGCCAAAAAAATGTTACCTTTACCGATAGACCACAAGGCGTGGGATAAAACAAAGTCCAGCTGGGCATGGATGGCTCTCCAACAATGAGAAGCACTCCTAGGAATTGAAGAGAGAACAGCCCTGTGAGGGGCACCATATTTGCTTCGCATGAACATAGCCCAAAGAAAAGAGAGTCCCCTTTATAGTATAGAATTCCACGCCTATGTGCAAGGCTTGCATCACTTGATGTAACGAACGAATTCTAACACCCCCTTCCTCCTTAGGACAACAAATGGTCTCCCATGACACCCAATGATGTCTCTCTTCTCCATTAGAGCTCCAAAAGAAATTATAAAAAATACCCTGCCCAAATATGCGACTCTATAGGGATAAAAAAAAAAATGAAATTCATAATGGTATTCTAAATAGTATCTTACTTTTGACCTCTTCCCTCTTACTGGGCAGCAGGATAGAGTGGGCTTTATGGTTGATGTCAGCTACTCTCTTCCTGCTTTACCTTATAGAGAGCCCAGTACATAGTCTAATGGCATGGGCACTCGAAGGAAAGGTATAAAGATTTTCCATTGTCCTAGGGATTCGTATTTCCCATTGTCCTTATGGATGAGGGAATCGAGTTGCGAAAGATGAGGGAATCTACTTGAGTCCCCCTAAAGCAGGGTATTATTCCTATTTTCCCTCTTCCTCCAGCTATCAACAGGATAGAGTGGAGCCTCACATAACCCCCTTTAGCACAGAGAAATGTACACCTAATGCCCGGACTGAATCTAAGTTATTCTATACATTGATTATAAAGTGACTTACGAGTCGGAATGGTCGGGCATAATGAGTGTAGCTCAGTGCTCCCTCTCCTTAACAGTCGAGCTATTTCTTTCCTTTCAAGAAGCACGAGTGGAACGGTCAAACCGTTAAGTCAACAGGTTGAGAAAGAGATTGATCGTCACATATGACATTGCCCCAGAATGAGATTAGTCGTCATATACGAGATTAGACTTAGTCCGTTGTTGTTTGATCTTTTACTCGGACAAGTGCTACAACCGTCGAGCTGAGGAGCGAGACTAAGGTCGACCGTTAGGGAGACTAAAGCGGGAGGCTAAAACGAATGCTTTCAGTATGCATAGCCTCTCCCTTTGTTTTGTAGGGGTGCCTATTGGTTCTAGAGAAGTTAATGGGAAATTCACCCTCAAAAGGGTATTCAATAGCAGTTTACACCTTTCAACTACTATTTCAATTAACATTGGGCAGTTGAGAAACGAGTGAGAAAAACGTTTCCTGGCTATCCATAGCAATTCGAATTAATTCAGGAATAGGCATGTGTTGCAACACAAGATAACCGTACGGATTCAATCCCTGCATCGATCCCACCAGCCGAGCAGACCTTGTTACGACTCCTCGTGGCTATGGTGGTAGCATGATCAGAGGAGGGTCTCTCTAGTTTACCTCTGTGCGAGCAAGTTCCTTCGAGCTGCTCGCATGAGAAGTAAGAGGGGACCGTTGATTTACCTCTAGCTGGCCGGTAGGCGGCTAAAACAGCAATTCTTATTATTTCTTCCTTCTCGAAAACCTGATGTGAGGGGGCCCACCTCCCACTCCCCCTCCCTTGGAAAATCAACTCACTGCCATTGATTGACCAAGGCCTCCCCCTTACGCCTTACGACGATGGAATTTTTCCACCCACGCGCAAGACTACAAGGGTTAACA